GAGAATTTGTAATAAGCTTTTTCTTTATTAAATGAAAATGATTAGAAGACGGGAGCAAAAGACGAATAAAATAAGAAGGGCGATTATCCTACATATCTTTTACATATCTTTCAGATGAATAAGTACATTCTTTCTATACTAACTTAGATATATACTTAGATCTATATTCATTAAAATTCGAAATGAATAGTTAATTTAAGAATTCAAATAATAATTAGAATTTCGAATTCTAATTAATATAAGATAAGATATCTTTATAAATACAAATAACAGATACAAATCGTAAATTGAGGTATTCTTTATATGACAACTTTCGACTTTCCCTCTGTTTTGGTCCCTTTAGTAGGCCTAGTATTTCCGGCAATGGCAATGGCTTCTTTATCTCTTCATGTTCAAAAAAATAAGACTGTTTAGATCTGACAGGCCCAACTCTCCTCCATTTTTTTTTTCAAAGCAAAGACTTGTATCATAACGCAGATATCTATTTAGCGGAAGAAGGTCGAACATAAAGTATAGGCTCTTAGGTTTGTAGAAAGATGATATGGTGGTAAAGGAATTCTATATATTTGAAAAAATATCAGGATCACCGAAAGGCTGAACTGTAAAGTCGGTGTATCTAGATGTATATCGATGGGATCATACGAGGGGTCTCGTTTTATTTTAGATCTAACCAATTTGATAAATTACTTTTCTTTTAAAGGTTCACGTCAAACGAGTACTAGTTGATGGGAGTTACTTCGGAAACAAAAAGAGTAAAGTCTAGGGTATTCTATCAATTCCAATAAAACGAAACCAGATCAAGTATGAGTTGTCGATCAGAACATATATGGATACAACCTATAACGGGGTCGCGAAAAACAAGTAATTTCTGCTGGGCCATTATCCTTTTTTTAGGTTCATTAGGATTCTTATTGGTTGGAACTTCCAGTTATCTTGGGAGAAACTTGATCTCTTTATTTCCATCTCAGCAAATCCTTTTTTTTCCACAAGGTATTGTGATGTCTTTCTACGGGATCGCGGGTCTCTTCATTAGCTCCTATTTGTGGTGCACAATTTCGTGGAATGTAGGGGGTGGGTATGATCGATTCGATCGAAAAGAAGGAATGGTGTGTATTTTTCGTTGGGGATTCCCTGGAAAAAATCGCCGCATCTTCCTCCGATTTTTTATAAAGGATATTCAGTCCATCAGAATAGAAGTTAAAGAGGGTATTTATGCACGCCGTGTCCTTTATATGGATATCAGAGGCCAGGGGGCCATTCCCTTGACTCGTACTGATGAGAATGTTACTCCACGGGAAATTGAACAAAAAGCTGCCGAATTGGCCTATTTCTTGCGTGTACCCATTGAAGTATTTTGAGAAATTAGCTGAGAAAATGAATGCTTTATCAGCAGGAAGGAAAAACTAAAGAATCCCTCTTTTCTATACCATAATTTAACTGAAGTTTCTTCATATGGAAATCTACACAACTAAATTTAATAAAAAAAAGAAGTAACAAAAAAAAAAATAGATTCATCTTTTCTTTTTTATATCAAAGCATTTCGAAATACATAAATTGTTTTAATACAATATTTGTTAGAATTGACAGTTTAGAGTCCGATAGATCCGATTTTCAAAATATTTTTTGTCAATTGATGTTTATTTTTCTACTTTATTTTTCATTTTGTGTTACTTAATGACCAAACATCCTTTGTTATAATGATAACTAGGAACTTTCTGTATTAGTTTGCCACTACTTTTTGATCATCACAATATTCTTCAGAAAATTCCCTCCATTTTTTGATTCCGGACTCTGAGTAGTCAGTGACAATTTTTCAAAATATAGGATATTTTTATATAATGATAGAAACGAATATTCATTACTTAAACAAAGTGGTTCGTTCATCGAAAAGGGGATACTTGCTTTGAATTTGACCAATTGCGATATCCGAAAACAGTCTTTTTGTTAATTCTTTTTATTCGAAGTGGATTCTTAGTCTATTTCTGTATTGTATTCTTTCTACATTCAAAGACTAACTGCAAAATCACAAATAAAAAACACAGGGAATAGATTCATAGGTTCCATACTTTGTAATAGAACTCATGCTTGAGAGAACTAGTGGATCGCGTAAAGTCAACTAATGGGATCGGTTCATTAAAAATTAATAGACGAAATGAAAAAATGGCAAAAAAAAATAAAGCATTTACTCCTCTTTTATATCTTGCATCTATAGTATGTTTGCCCTGGTGTATTTCTCTGTCATTTACTAAAAGTCTGGAATCTTGGGTTACTTATTGGTGGAATACTAGGAAACCTGACATTTTTTTGACTGAAAGTCAAGAAAAGAGTATTCTAGAAAAATTAATAGAATTAGAGGAAATCCTTCTCTTGGAGGAAATGATCAAGGAAAACTCGGAAACACATCTACAAAACCTTCGTATAGGAATCCACAAAGAAACGCTCCAATTAATCAAGATACACAACGAGGATCGTATCCATACGATTTTGCACATCTCGACAAATATAATATGTTTCGTTATTCTAAGTGGTTTTTCTTTTTGGGGTAATGAAGAACTTGTTATTCTTAACTCTTGGGCTCAGGAATTCCTATATAACTTAAGTGACACAATAAAAGCTTTTTCAATTCTTTTATTAACAGATTTATGTATCGGATTCCATTCGCCCCACGGTTGGGACCTAATGATTGGCGTTGTCTACAAAGATTTTGGATTTGTTCATAATGATCAAATTATATCTGGTCTTGTTTCTACTTTTCCAGTAATTCTAGATACTATATTTAAATTTTTTATTTTTCGTTATTTAAATCGTGTTTCTCCGTCACTTGTAGTGATTTATCATTCAATGAATGATTAAAAAAGGACCTACTTATTTCAATTAGAATGTTTCTTACCGTGTAGTTGTACATAAGCAAAGCAGGTAAAATAATACGGATTCTCTCTTTTTCTACCCATCCCAAAGATTTATTCTATATATTTTTTTTACTATTACTATTATTTATTCTATTCCAGTAAAATTATTCCAGTAAATAGCAGAATCGCGGATAGGGAACTAGAATTGCGACCTACCAAATTTATTGTAGACAGTTTTGGGATCAATGGTTGGACCATGCAAACTATAAAGACTTTTTATTGGATAAAAGAACAAATTACTCGATCCATTTCCGTATCGCTCATGATATATATCATAACTTGGCCATCCATTTCAAGTGCATATCCCATTTTTGCACAGCAGGGTTATGAAAATCCACGAGAAGCAACTGGGCGTATTGTATGTGCTAATTGCCATTTAGCTAATAAGCCCGTGGATATTGAAGTTCCCCAGGCAGTACTTCCAGATACTGTATTTGAAGCAGTTGTTCGAATCCCTTATGATATGCAACTAAAACAAGTTCTTGCTAATGGTAAAAAGGGCGCTTTGAATGTGGGGGCTGTTCTTATTTTACCGGAGGGTTTTGCATTAGCTCCTGCCGATCGGATTTCCCCCGAGATGAAAGAAAAGATAGGCAATCTGTCTTTTCAGAGCTATCGCCCCAATCAACAAAATATTCTTGTGATAGGACCCGTTCCTGGTCAGAAATATAGTGAAATCTCTTTTCCTATCCTTTCCCCCGACCCCGCTACTAAGAAAGAGATTCACTTCTTAAAATATCCTCTATACGTAGGCGGAAACAGGGGAAGGGGTCAGATTTATCCCGACGGGAGCAAAAGTAACAATACAGTTTATAATGCTACAGCAGCAGGTATAGTAGGTAAAATAATACGAAAAGAAAAAGGGGGTTATGAAATAACCATAGCGGATGCATCGGATGGACGTCAAGTGGTTGATATTATCCCTCCAGGGCCAGAACTTCTTGTTTCAGAAGGCGAATCTATCAAATTGGATCAACCGTTGACGAGTAATCCTAATGTGGGTGGATTTGGTCAGGGAGACGCAGAAATAGTACTTCAAGACCCCTTACGTGTCCAAGGCCTTTTGTTCTTCTTGGCATCTGTTATTTTGGCGCAAATCTTTTTGGTTCTTAAAAAGAAACAGTTCGAGAAGGTTCAATTGTCAGAAATGAATTTCTAGACTCACGGATTTATCGATATTGAGTTCATAACGTAAAAAAAAAAACAACATTTTTTTGACGATTCTCTATGATCAAAAAATTGCATTATGAAAAGTTTTTTATACTCGTTTTCTACTAGATGTCGGGAATTCCTTGTACCGAATTCCTAGTTATAGTATGTAGATTATGAAGAAAACAGTTTGACTTTCTTTTTGTAATCCAAATTGGGGTGGTATATTTATGTTCCTATTATCACATTTCAATGTCATAAAATTCATCAATATCAATAATGTTTTCTATTCGATCGAATCAAATTTAATTCGACTAGATACTAGACTAGACATAAGTAAGTGGGGAATAGAACGGATAAATGCGTGAAACAAAAAATTCTAGGGACGATTATTCGTCTTCCTAGTCTTCGACACAAGAAAGAGGTATGGCAAATTCCTTTTCTTGTGTCGAAAGAAAAAAGCTTCTTGATCCTGTTTGTCAAAGATTCCTAGTCTAAGTTTTGAATTTTGCCAGAAAAGGCAGAACAATATAGTACATATATAATATATATATATTGGTGGGCAAACAAAAGATAGGAGGTTTGTTGAGTAAATAGAACTTCTTCAATAAACTTAAAAAAAATTCTATTTTTGATGAGATAGTAAAAAAATACTAAGGTTTAGAGTATTATAGAAAAATTTTGAGGATATTTCAAAATATACGGAAATTTAGAAAAATATATAAATAATATGTCATCCAGGAAATCGAGCGATTTCTTCTAACTTTTAAAAAGTATCGATAGATACTATCGAGCAACAGGCGCACGGATCAATGAACTTCATTTTTCAAAAACATCATCATAAAAGCGGAATGGTTTTTTTTTAACCAGAAAAATTTTTGCTATTTTTAAAAAAGATTCTAATTTTTAAGAACTCAACGGGACCTCCCCCCTCAAATCATA